CGCTTAGGCTTACTATGCTTTGGGATTTTTTTTAGAATATCAAAACTGAGTCAGTTTCTTATATTATAATGTATAACGGTATTGATATTCTAATCTACTTGAAGATATCTAATCTACTTGAATATTTAATACCAGAATAAAGCTATTGATGAACCCGGGTATACCTAATGTCTTTTCTCTTCAATTGACAGTATTACTTAGGGCTCAATATAATATAATTTGATATGATATGCCTTTGAGATGACTTAGGGTTCAATATAATTAACATTGGTAAAGAATTTTTTGCATCTCCTGCTGATTCAGAGGTACCGGCTCTTGGATCCAATGCAGAACTCTTTGTGAATGAGAGAGATAAAGACGAGAAAGACCGATTCAAGTTTCAAGATTGTATAGTTTAATGGTAAAGTTTGATTACCGTTAACCCCCAGAAAAGTTAACGAGTTTTTCGGTTTGATTCATATCCTATTCATCTCCTAAAGGTGGCCCTCAGCAATTATTATTTCTAGTTTATTTATGAATAAAGGTGGCAATAGGCCCCTATGGTCCATTGGTGCCCCTATGGTCCAGTGGTTACGACCTCTCTCTTTCACGGAGAAAACGAGGGTTCAAGTCCCTCTAGGGGTATACCAAGACCATAGGAGTAGGATTTTATAGACTATAGGAATAGGATTTTCTCAAAAGTGAAATGGATTTGTCAACTCCTCAGTATACTCAGTGGAATTTTCATTTGATATATTTTATCAAAAGTGAAATGGATTTGTCAAGTCCGCCTGGGAGACAAAAGGAAGTTGATTATGGAACGTCTAATTAGGCGTTGGGTCGATGCCCGAGTGGTTAATGGGGACGGACTGTAAATTCGTTGACAATATGTCTACGCTGGTTCAAATCCAGCTCGGCCCAACAATTCGCCAATCTACTATCAGATGGTAGCACCCTCTTGTTCTTAAGAAATACCTGATAAGAGAGAAGAAAAAAGAATCCAAAATTTCTCTTCTTATTTCCCTGGGATTGTAGTTCAATAGGCAAGAGCACCGCCCTGTCAAGGCGGACGTTGCGGGTTCGAGCCCCGTCAGTCCCGACGGATGCAATAAGTACATCAATTCACCTCTCCGTTTTCTGTGAAAGAAGGGACAGAGAGCATAATTTAATTCCTAAGGGGTTTCCCCTCTTTTTTTCAGGATTCTGTCGAAGAAAGAACAAACCCTAAACTAAAATGAAAATAACTAAAATAGTGAAGTTGATAGAATATTCCATCTTTTCTCCCGCGACTCATCTTTCTCATACTTCTTTGTCTTCCAAAGAAAATTGGATCATTCAAATTTACAACCTAATTCCTCTCTTTTTCCACTTCGGTTGTATTGTTTGTTGGGGTTTTTTAGTTAATGGAAACCAACGGGTGGTTAGAGGATACTTTATTTGATGGTTATACACGGAAGACCTAAGGTAGGTTATAGAAAAGAAAGAACGGAAAAGAAAAGAAGGATAAATAAAGGAATTTTTGATTGGTCCGGGAATCCAATCTTGGATTCCGTATGGATAAAAGATCTTCGTATGTTATACTATTCAATTCTCGACGACGAATTAATTTAATAGCTCAGATATTGTTATTAATGATATTGATACGATTCAAGATCATTGATAGGTAATGCATTCATTGAATTGACAGGTGAAAGATTTATCATCTCTATGGGATTAAATCCCGAGTTATTGTGAAATAAAAAAAAACGATGAGATTGAGATTATGGAAGTAAATATTCTTGCATTTATTGCTACTGCACTGTTCATTTTAGTTCCTACTGCTTTTCTACTTATCATTTACGTAAAAACAGTCAGTCAAAATAATTAATTACTTGAAATGAAACTTCACTTATGAGTTCTTATCAATAGTTGAAGAAATCAAATGAAAAGGATTTGTTTTTTGTGAAATCAACGGGCTATAATGGGCGGTATTCTATGAGATCCGAGAGTATGGTAAGAAAGAAATTTCTTTCTTACCATACTTTCTAATAAAGTTGGTATACTATATTAGCTTCTATCTTCAATATATGTAGTGATTAATCCATATATGGAATTAACGTAGGACCCAATTCTCTTTCTTTCTGAAATAATTGTTTTACTGTTATAGAATACATTTCTACACTAGAATCCAATGGAATTTATAAATGAATATATTTTCATTTGAAAATTATTTCAATTCAAACGTTGCAGAACGATCTATAAAACAATTGATACCGTTTCATTCCTCAACTAAATTAGTAGTGCTTCTAAAGTCCACTTCTTCCCCATACTACTAGTGAAAGGGAAAATGTAAAGACTACCATTAAAGCAGCCCAAGCGAGACTTACTATATCCATGTGAATTATGTCCCTTATCTTTATGATAGAATTATTCCATTATTGTATTGCTCACTAATAATAGTAGAATCCATGGTCCAGAGTCAAAAAGACATTCTGGCCGAACACTATTGATGAACCAATCAAATAAATCCATTTCTAAAAAATTCCTATATGATTTCTAATCGGGAAAGAATAAACACAAGTAAAATACATAATGACACTACAAAGGAATGTTACTAATGGAACATCTAGTAATAAAAAAAGAGGACCTTGCCCTTCAAAGTAAAAATAGAGCAATTGCTATCTATTACATACTTTTATTTCCTGTTTGCTCTAATCCGTACCCTTTCCCGATTGTCTCTCTGAAGGAGTTGGGAGATAGTATATTATACTCTTGTCGCGGGGTTAAAAAAATAATAATTTTTTCACTTTTTCTATAAAAAAGTAAATTATCCATCCAATCTCAATCTAATAGTGATTGAATGCCTAAACACTCACGGATTCTCGCGAGTCTACATATGTAGATTACGGAAAGTACTTTCCACAACTAGTAGTTGAATTATCCGCCGGCTATCCAATGAAATTCAAGACCCAATCAGTAGACATTACATTAGCAGTAGAAGGGAATCGGGAAGTCTTGCTTCGACCATTATAATATAATCTTTCTTTGAATTTTAGATTGAAAGATTTCCAATCTTTTACAAAATCCCCAGAATAGATATTTAGAATCAACCAAGTATCAACAGTCCCCTTATTCTGTTCTGCTGGGGAAATTTTGGGTGATTTATATCAGCAGATAAGATATTTCGATTCGTTTGTTGATGAGGCGGCACCCGGATTTGAACTGGGGAAAAAGGATTTGCAGTCCCCCGCCTTACCACTCGGCCATGCCGCCACGATACATAATAGGAGAAATTTTTATGGGTTGGATTACTAAACTTTAGTTTATTGTACTTGTATCCCTTTTAAATTTAATCCTTTTTCTAAATTTCTAAAAATCCTCTTTTCCCCTTTTGATTGTATTTGATCCACCCCTTCGATTGATTGTATAGTATCTCAAAACACACAAACTTCCCCTCACTTTTCTATTGAAAAATCAAATGTATATTTTCATTCAAAAAAGCTAAAATTTATCACAAATGGGAACCATTAACTATTTGTTGACTGAGAATTCCTGAATTATTCTTGGATTTGAATCTAAAATTGGGTTTGCCTAATGACATAAGAAAATACAAAACATACTTAATTGATTCTTTTGAATCAAAAATCCTTCTCAATTTCCATTATAACAAAAGTGATAAGTATATGTAAACCCCAGAACGGAAATTCTTACACAGATACCAAATTGGGTATCTTATTTAGAGTATGTTTCCTATACCTATAAAGTATGTTTCCTATACCTATAAATAAAGGGAATTCGTTGGAACAAAAAAAGGCCCGGCTGGGTATTGACCGGGCCAGGCCCAAAAGGCACTTCGAACAAAATAAAAGCAAGAAGGTCTTCTTTATTTATCTTTCTATTTGGATCTTTCGAGCATCTAAATGGAATTGCTAATTATATAATAATGATAAAGAATGTGAAAGAAATACTTTCTTTAATCCTTACTTGATGTGTAATGTAACATAGTAATTATCTTTTTCAATTGGGAGAGATGGCTGAGTGGACGAAAGCGGCGGATTGCTAATCCGTTGTACGAGTTATTCGTACCGAGGGTTCGAATCCCTCTCTTTCCGTTTCCGTTGATGACTTTCTATTTTTTTCTTTCAAATTTCGCAAACCGCTTTTGATTTTTTCCTAGTTAAACGTGTGGAATATATAAAATCAAATCTTAAGAAAATTGGAAAATCAAGCAAGAAAAACGAAATTTTTATTCTTCACGTCCAGGATTACGTCCTGGATCATTGGATAGGAATCCAAAGATGAAGAGAGAAACAAAGAATATTACTACTGTGTAAACGAAAAGTTTGAGAGTAAGCATTACACAACCTCCAAGATCATTTTTTGAAAAAGAAAAACGAGAAAAGATAATAGATCCTCCATTTTTATATCACATATCCTATTTTGACACCAAGAAATAAATTCTAGAAATAGAAAATAATGTTCAGAAATTGAAATGAAGTTGAAATTTGTAATAAGAGTCTTTGATTACCACAAATCACTTTCATACCCACAATTAGATATTCTAAGGGACCTTAGGCCTTTCGCCCGAAAAAGGATTAGAATCGGGAAATGGGCGAGCCGCATTTATTGCGGCTATCCAAGAATTTCAATGTTTGAATTGAAGGTTCATACTGCCAGACTTATTTGATCTTATCAATTGTTATAATTTTTCTCGAATAAATCATCAATTTTCTAGGATAGTATTCAAGATCTTATCGAAAACTTACAGCAGCTTGCCAAACAAAGGCTAAAAGAAAAAAGAACAGGGGTATGACTGGCATAACATCTACGATTGGATTCAAAAAAGCATAGGCTTCGGGCAATTTGGCGAAGAAAAGACTACTCGGATAAAGGGCAGAATTAAGACAGATCAAACTAAAGATATTAAGCATAACAGACATTTTGTTCGTCGAGATAATTGCATTTTGATTGAGTTATTGATATAAGGAAAAACGAAGAAAGTAAGGTAGACAAAAAAATCCTTCTTTTTCCGCTCAATCAAAAATCCTCCAATTCTCAAAGGAGAATAGAAGAAATCATACTTTCATACAATATCTTAATTGAATTATATGTAATGATCAATAAATTCAGTTAAATTCTAGATATACACATGTCAAAATCCTAGCACGAATCTATAATATATTCTATAAAGAATAAAGCTATAAAGAATAAAAATTTTCTATAGATAGTTGAACTGGAATTGACGAACACTTAATACCAATATTATTCTTTATTAGTATTAGTGTCCAATAAAAATAGAAATGGGGCGTAGCCAAGTGGTAAGGCAACGGGTTTTGGTCCCGCTATTCGGAGGTTCGAATCCTTCCGTCCCAGAGCATATCCATTGTATCCGAATACATCTTTTTCGTTCAACAAGGTTCTTTTTCAAGGTCTAGGATAGAATGTTATTGGGATAGAATGTTATTGTTCTTTCTTTTTTTATTTTGAATGATTCTTTTCGAGATCATATCTCAGTTTTTCACAAACTGAACTAAATCGAGTTCAAATGACATGCAAATGTAACTGAATCCTTTTGTGATCTAGATAAAGATAAGATAGGACATAGATCACAATTGCAGAAGGATTACTTAACCTCAGGTTAAACAAAATATGAAAATACATATAAAACGAGGAAGTGCTTAGCCTACTTAGCCTATAGGTATGTATTGTTATCCTATTTCAGTGACAATAGTCTTTCTATTTCAATGACAACAGTCTTTACTATTTTTGTGAAAAAGAATTTGCATCCCTAAAATATTTAAATTTAAATATTTAACAATGATATTTCTTTTTATTGTTCGATCTATTTAGCTTATTTGCTTTAAATCATTGACAATTCTATTCGAAAAGAAACAGAGATTTTTATTTCTTATGATAATCAAATGTAGTCTTTACTGTAAAAGTAAAACTTGACTCAAATAATGATGTAATAATGATGTAGAAGGTTGGAAATAGGTCAGTCTATCTTATTGAGTCACTTGAAGAGGCAGAGTAAAATAGAATTTCTTTATTCGTGTTATTTCTGTTAGTTATGTTATTTCTATCATTTAGATTTCTGGATATTTCTGTTAGATATTTTTTTGAGATAGAGATTTATAGAAAAAAGTTCCATTCATACAAAAAAAGCCCAGGTCTTGCTAAGATTTATTCAGAAAAATCTTTATTATGTAGATAAGAATAAATAGAAATGACTATGTCTCTGTACCGACTCAACCAATGACTATTCATGATTCCATAATTGAATCAATTCCATACTGGTTCCAAATTAGAGGAATGTTATGGTAAAACTTCGTTTAAAACGATGTGGTAGAAAGCAACGTGCGACTTGAAGGACACGATCCGGTGTGGATTCTTATTCTTACATCCACCATTTTATATAGGAATGAAGGTGCTCTTGGCTCGACGTCGTTTGTTCTATTCTACTAGAACCCTTCTTTTTTTATTGGGTTGTAATGTAAATAGTTCATGATGGAGCTCGAGTAGAAAGTATTGATTAATTTCTCAGGGGCAACGATCTAGGGTTAATGCCAATCAATAAATTGGAACAACTTCGTAAGTATATCTTCGATATAGAAATCGAAAGGATCCGATTCGATCAAATTTTAAATTCAAAAAAATTTGTTGGAACCGCTAAAACTTTTTCGATCCCCGGTGTATCGCGAACGAATCAACCGTCGGTATGATTCTTTGATAGAAAGAAATCACAAAAGGGGTATGTTGCTACCATTTTGAAAGGATTAAGAAGCACCGAAGTAATGTCTAAACCCAATGATTTAAAACTTAAAACAAAGATAAAGGATCCCAGAACAAGGAAACACCACTTCAATTGTCTCACAGATCCGAATAAAGAATCCAAATAGATTTTAACCGAGACAAAAAGGGGGGGTTAAAGACCACTCAATAAAAAATATCTTAATTTTCTTTAATATATTTGAGAATTATTGAACTTGAGTTATGAGTACAAATGATTTTTTATTTTTCAGTAAGGAAGCTAAATAAAAATGACTATGAGTTAAATTATAAGCTAATTTCTTTTACGGATTCCTTTTATTATAATTTTATCCATAGAGAAAACTTTGAATCATTTTTTCTCGAGCCGTACGAGGAGAAAACTTCCTATACGGTTCTAGGGGGGGGTTCTTTTTCATCTACATCTATCCCGATGAGCCGTCTATCGAATCGTTGCAATTGATGTTCGATCCCGAAGAGAAGGAAGAGATCTTCGGAAGGTGGGGTTTTATGATCCGATCAAGAATCAAACTTATTTAAACGTTCCCGCTATTCTCTATTTCCTTGAAAAGGGCGCTCAGCCTACAGGAACTGTTCAGGATATTTTTAAAAAGGCAGAGCTTTTTAAGGAACTTTGCCCTAATCAAACGAAATTCAATTAAATTAAGGAAATAAAAACTAAATTAAGGAAATAAAAACTAAGGGTAGGATAGTGATTTCTATATCATTTTGGATATCTTTTCTATACTATGTTTTTTTATTTCCTTCTTTTCT